AACGCTGCCCAATATACCTTCCTTTTCCAAATGTTTTTACGAATACGTTTTTTTGAGATAGAAGTACGTTTTTTTGGAACTGCCATGAAAAATTTGAAAAAGTTATTCATTTCTCTAGTTGAATGTGAAAGACATCTATTGGTCAAACAATTCCATTTTTTCTTTTTTTTTTATATCTCTGTCTATTTTCGTCGTGCTCTATTTATACATGTAACAAAATACACCAAAAAGTTCAAAAAAACCAATCCTTACCTAACAAATTCCAAATTCTTTAAATTACTGTAGTTTTTTATTAGTTGGTCAAGCTCAAAATAAAAAGAAAAGAGCGAGTACACATTTTTTTGATTTTAAAATTCTAGTAGTTAATCAAAGGATACATGATTTTCTAAAAGTCATCTTAGTAATTTCGTCTTTTCTTTTAAGTATATTTCTTCTCCCTGGTATTGAAACAAAAGTGTGGGATATTCTAGCGTTTTCTACAAAGAAAAAGAAATGTCTTTTATTCGAATGGAAAATAATCAGTTCTACCATGAATTAGTTAATGATTATGAATAAACGAACTAAAAAAAAAGAACTAGTTCTTTTTTTGGGGGGCCAGTTTTGATATGGATCATCCTATTATTTATATCAATATAAAGTAATGTATTAACTACTCTATTTTGGTATAATTATTTGCTCTATGGATATAAATTATCGTAATACGTAATAATAATTGAATTTTTTTCTGCATTTTCCTAAAAATCTTACTTAATATTCAATATTAATAAAATGAATTAGTGTGTTATTTCATTTTAAATATAAATAGTAACTTGATCATATTCATATCATTTGACCAATTCGAACTTCTTGATTTGAATATTTGAAGTATTGGGTAAAGAAGAAAGATTCAGAATAATTAGGAATAGAAAAGTCTATTTAAGTTTTCCATATCTTGATTTTTTATTGAACCTATAAAAAGATATAAGAGCCGGTGAATTAGAAAGAATTAATTAAAAATAAAAAGGTTTTTTTATGGAATATACATATCAATATTCATGGATTATCCCCTTCATTCCACTTCCAGTTCCTATGTTAATAGGAGTGGGACTTCTCCTTTTTCCAACGGCAACAAAAAATCTTCGCCGTATGTGGGCTTTTCCTAGTATTTTATTCTTAAGTATAGTTATGATACTTTCGGTCTATCTATCTATTCAGCAAATAAATAGAAGTTTTATCTATCAATATGTATGGTCTTGGACCATTAATAATGATTTTTCTTTAGAGTTCGGTCACTTAATCGATCCACTTACTTTTATTATGTTAATATTAATTACTACTGTTGGAATTTTGGTTCTTTTTTATAGTGACAATTATATGTCTCATGATCAAGGATATTTGCGATTTTTTGCTTCTATGAGTTTTTTCAATACTTCCATGTTGGGATTAGTTACTAGTTCGAATTTGATCCAAATTTATATTTTTTGGGAATTAGTTGGAATGTGTTCTTATCTATTAATAGGTTTTTGGTTCACACGACCTAGTGCGGCGACTGCTTGCCAAAAAGCGTTTGTAACGAATCGTGTAGGCGATTTTGGTTTATTATTAGGAATTTTAGGTCTTTATTGGATAACCGGTAGTTTTGAATTTCGGGATTTGTTCCAAATATTCAATAACTTGATTTCTAATAATGAGGTTCCTTTTTTATTTCTTACTTTGTGTGCCTTTCTTTTATTTGCCGGTGCAGTTGCTAAATCGGCACAATTCCCCTTTCATGTATGGTTACCTGATGCCATGGAAGGCCCTACTCCTATTTCGGCTCTTATACATGCCGCTACTATGGTAGCAGCGGGCATTTTTCTTGTAGCTCGACTTCTTCCTCTTTTTAGAATCATACCTTACATAATGAATTTCATATCTTTAATAGGTATAATAACAGTATTATTAGGAGCTACTTTAGCTCTTGCTCAAAAAGATATTAAAAGAGGTTTAGCTTATTCTACAATGTCTCAATTGGGTTATATGATGTTAGCTCTAGGTATGGGGTCTTATCGAGCCGCTTTATTTCATTTGATTACTCATGCTTATTCGAAAGCATTGTTGTTTTTAGGATCCGGATCTATTATTCATTCAATGGAAGCTATTGTTGGATATTCTCCAGATAAAAGTCAGAATATGGTTCTTATGGGAGGTTTAAAAAAGCATGTACCAATTACAAAAAATGCTTTTTTAGTAGGTACACTTTCTCTTTGTGGTATTCCCCCCCTTGCTTGTTTTTGGTCCAAAGATGAAATTCTTAATGCTAGTTGGTTGTATTCACCTATTTTCGCAATAATAGCTTGTTCTACAGCAGGATTAACCGCATTTTATATGTTTCGGATCTATTTACTTACTTTTGAGGGACATTTCAATGTTCATTTTCAAAATTATAGTGGTCAAAAAAGTCGTTCCTACTATTCAATATCTCTATGGGGAAAAGAAGTACCAAAAACGATTAAAAACAATTTTATAAGTTTATTAACAA